TTAGGATTGATTTATAATTTTTCGTGAGAATTTTTACTAAAAGTAAATCTCAGGAGGAACTATAGGCTTTTTGGAACAACATGGTATAATTGATTATGAAATATAAATTTCAATTTAGGCATATTTGAAATTTCTCCATTCTTTGACCCAGTTTTTTTTTTTTTTTTTCCTATAGTAAGATAAAACTTTCTATTAAGAAAAAATAATAAATAACAAGGAGTCGAATTATGGTGTTTTTTACCCTAAAATCGACCGGTAGGGGTCTCACAAAAAAAGTTTTCTAAAAATGTTTCAAAATTACATTACTGATTTCGTGTTCATTTAACTATAACTCAAACATGCGAGTGAACCAAGCCAAAAAAAATTGCAAAATTTTGCAAAATTTTGCACAATTTTTTCTCATTTTTGGGGGTCATTTTTTCATCAATTTTTTATGATTTGTGGGGAAAGTCCGTAAATTTACAAAATTTTTTTTGAAAATCCAGATGAAAAACTGTTCGTTATAAATGATTATCAGATTGATCATTGATATATATTTATATATACATAAGGGTTTATATATTATAATATTATTGTATTCATATACCGCTATAAATTCTTGGGGGATACATTGGAATAAAAAAATTTAGATTCTATAAATAAACAGTTATTTACTGGATATATACGGATTTGAATTATCTACAGTTGTTTAGACAGGAGTATAAGAAAAAAATCCTTCATAAGAATATAGAATATTTTAACCAGGAATGTAAGTTATCATCTATAGAATTTATAAATCAATTATATATTTATATATATATATATATTTATAAGCCTTTACTGTAATAGGAATATATGCTTATAAATGCTTACACCTTATTTGATATTAATCGTAAATTCTTATATAATCACAAAAAATATTTTGAATTAAAATTGAAAATTTCTAAAAAAAAAAAAAACTCCTTACTTATACAGTACATATATTCTTTATACGATAAATTATACACATTAATTACTAATTATACCATTATGTTCAAAGTAATTTGATATTATTACTATTATGGTATAATAATTAAAAATTCTCATACGGCGGCGGCGGGCTTTTTTTTGAAATTTGCCCTTTTTTGTAAAAAAAAGGGCGAGGGTAATTATTGGGGAAATTAGTGAGGGTTGAATAAAATTATCGTTTGGTTAGAAAAAAAATCTTCTTAATGAAAGTTTTATTTACTATGGGTGAAGAAGTAAAAATTGAAATTTCAGGGGGAGAAAAAATTTGATTTTTTCAAAAAATTTCAAAAATTTTCCAAATTTTTTTAAAAAATTTGGAATGGTTTAGATTTTACACAGTAAATTAGTATTGGGATTTTGGTGAAAACTTTTGGGGAAAAAAATTTTAGAAATTTTAATTTTTAGGTCTTGATCTTTGAAAAATTTTAGAAAGGGTTTAGGATTTTCCCAGGGAAGATGATTACATATAAAAAATATGGATTGGATTATCCGAAGGGAATTTTTGGGAATTTTCAAAAATAATTTTAAAAAATTTTATATTTTTAAGAAATTATATGGGTTTTTGGGTGGGAATTTTGAAGAATATGTGAGAATTCCGGGAGACCGGGGCACCAGTTGGAATACTTTTCTTATTCGGAAAAATTTGAAAAATTTGGAAGAACTTCGGGAGATTAGGCACCTTTCGGAGGAAAATCTGAGTTTTTGGGTGGGAATTTTGAAGAATATGCGAGAATTCCGGAGACCAGGGCACCTATCGGAATATTTTTCTTATTCGGAGAAATTTGGAAAATTTGGAAGAACTTCGGAAGATTAGGCACCTTTCGGAGGAAAATCTGAGTTTTTGGGTGGGAATTTTGAAGAATATGCGAGAATTCCGGAGACCAGGGCACCTATCGGAATATTTTTCTTATTCGGAGAAATTTGGGAAATTTGGAAGAACTTCGGGAGATTAGGCACCTTTCGAAGGAAAATCTGAGTTTTTGGGTGGGAATTTTGAAGAATATGCGAGAATTCCGGAGACCAGGGCACCTATCGGAATATTTTTCTTATTCGGAGAAATTTGGGAAATTTGGAAGAACTTCGGGAGATTAGGCACCTTTCGAAGTAAAATCTGAGTTTTTGGGTTGGAATTTTGAAGAATATGAGAGAATTCCGGAGACCAGGGCACCTATCGGAATATTTTTCTTATTCGGGGAAATTTGGGAAATTTGGAAGAACTTCGGGAGATTAGGCACCTTTCGGGGGAAAATCTGAGTTTTTGGGTGGGAATTTTGAAGAATATGAGAGAATTCCGGAGACCAGGGCACCTATCGGAATATTTTTCTTATTCGGAGAAATTTGGGAAATTTGGAAGAACTTCGGGAGATTAGGCACCTTTCGAAGGAAAATCTGAGTTTTTGGGTTGGAATTTTGAAGAATATGAGAGAATTCCGGAGACCAGGGCACCTATCGGAATATTTTTCTTATTCGGAGAAATTTGGGAAATTTGGAAGAACTTCGGGAGATTAGGCACCTTTCGAAGGAAAATCTGAGTTTTTGGGTAATAATTTTGAAAAATCGAATGTTTCGAAATTTTACTTATGATGGAGATAATTATTATTGTAAGGATTTTTTAATAGTTTTGAAATTGGGTATGGGACTTAATTTTGAGAAAAATTTTATAGAGGGTGAAAATAATAATGAAAAAATATATTGGGAAATTAGGTTTATTAAAAAAAGTTGGGTATGGGATTTAGTTTAAATAGGACAATTAAATTGGAATTAATATAATAGTGAAGAAATATATTGGGAAAATAGGTTTATTAAAAAAGTTCTGGGTATGGGATTTAGTTTTGAGAAAGTAGTATGAAAATTATAAGAATAATTAATTATAAAAATTCATAATTTAGTGTAAATAATTATATTATTGGGGATAATAGTAGGTTTACTATGTTACTTTTTGGGAATGAAAAATTTAAAGTTTTATAATGGCTTAATTGGTTTAGTAATTAGTAATTTCACATGCGCAGTTTTTTTTAGAAAAAAAATTTTAGGCAGTGCATATATTTAATGATTAAGGAGATTTAGAATTAGATATTTAAATTAGTATAGACAAATCTTGTGCCAGCAGTTGCGGTTAAACATGATATACTTCTAAATTTGGTTCGGGTTGTAATTATCTTTTGGATTTGAGGTGAAAGTTTATTATATAAGGTGAAATTTTATAATAGATTAGATTTAATTTGTGAAGAGAAGTTATCAGATTTTTGAGGTAAACTAGGATTAGATACCCTATTATTGAAAATGTAAAATTTGATTCCTGAGTAGTATTAGGTGTTCTTGAAATTTAAAAAATTTGGCGGTGTTTTAGTCTATTCAGAGGAACCTGTCCTGTAATTGATAATCCACGATTAATTAGACTTGTTTTTTTAGTTTGTATATCGTCGTTATTTGAATATCTTTAAAAGGGAAAATATTCAATATTTAGGATTTTAATCTAAATCAGATCAAGGTGCAGTTTACAAGCAAGGAGAGATGGGTTACAATGAAAATATTTTTGGTTTGAGAGGTGAAATTCTCACGATAAATAGGATTTGATAGTAAGGTGAATTATTTAATTTATCTGATTTGAGCTCTAGAATATGCACATATCGCCCGTCGCTCCTACTATAAAGTAGGATAAGTCGTAACATAGTAGGTGTACCGGAAGGTGTACCTAGAAAGACAAATTAAAGCTTTAAATTAAGCGTTTTATTTACATTAAAGAGTTAGCTGTGAAATTCAGTTTAATTTGAGGTTTTAAATTTTATTGGAATTGGATTTTTAAAAGTAATTATGGGTTTTAGTAAGAAATTTGAAATAATGGATTTAATTATAGATTATTAGTACAGTGAAGGGATATTGAAAATGTTTATAAGAATATTTTATTTATGGTACCTTTTGTATCAGGGTTTATTAAAAGGATATTTTGTATAAAATTATCTCGAATTTAGAAGAGCTAAGAATATATATATATTAATGTAGAATAATTATTTATAATATTTTCTTCGTTATTAGACGTTATTCGATTTTGAATATATCTAGTTTTTAGAGAAATTAATTTAATTAAGTTGATTTAATGAATGGTTTTATTAAAAAATTGGTTCTTGAATCAAGTAATATTCAAGGGGATAAGCTTTTGAATAAATTTTTATAAAGATTTTTGAATTAAAAATTAAATAGGAATAGAAGTTTTCATTTTTTGTAGTGTTTTATATCAAGATTTTTAATTGAGTGATTTGGATTTTTTTAAGTTTTTTATCTAAATATTGTATGTAATATTAAATTATAAGGAATAATGATAGAATTAGTATAAGTATATGTTTAGAAAATTTACTGTATGGAAGTTTTAATTAAGTAATTCGGCAAATTTATTTTCTGCCTGTTTATTAAAAACATGGCCTTTTGGGAATAATTTAAGGTCTGACCTGCCCAATGATTACATTAAATGGCCGCGGTACTTTGACCGTGCAAAGGTAGCATAATCATTAGTTTTTTAATTGAAAGCTGGAATGAACGGTTGGACAAGAAAATTACTGTCTCAATTAAATGGTTCTAGAATTTTATTTTTTAGTAAAAAGGCTAAAATTGTTTTAAGGGACGAGAAGACCCTATAGAATTTTATAAATTTTTTTTGGTTGGGTTTTAGGGTTTATTGTCTTAATTTAGGAAAATTTAATTAGTTGGGGTGATGGAAAAATTTAGTTAACTTTTTTGTGCTTAATTCACTGATATGTGTTTTTATGATCCGTATTTAACGATTAAAAGATTAAATTACCTTAGGGATAACAGCGTTATTAGTTTGGAGAGTTCTTATTGATAAACTAGTTTGCGACCTCGATGTTGGATTAAAATAAACTTTTGGTGTAGGGGCTATAAAGTTAAGTCTGTTCGACTTTTAAAATTTTACATGATCTGAGTTTAAACCGGCGTGAGCCAGGTTGGTTTCTATCTTTAGAAAATTTTAATATTTTAGTACGAAAGGACCAAATATTAGTTTTAAAAATTATAATTGAATATTATTATTGCTTTGGCAGAGTAGTGTGTTAAATTTAGAATTTACTTATGTATGTACAATACAGGCAATAATATATTATTTGGATTTGATTTTTCTTTTTTATGGAATATTGATTTTAATTGTATGTATTTTAGTAGGGGTTGCATTTCTTACTCTTTTAGAACGAAAAGTTTTAGGGTATATTCAGTTGCGTAAAGGACCTAATAAAGTAGGGTTTATTGGAATTCCTCAGCCTTTTAGTGATGCTATTAAGCTTTTTACAAAAGAGCAGGTTTACCCTTTTATGTCAAATTATAATTTATATTATTTATCTCCTGTTTTTAATTTATTTCTTTCTTTATTGATTTGGATATGTATTCCATTTTTTAGAGGGTTTTTAAGTTTTAGTTTAGGGATATTATTTTTTTTATGTTGTGCAAGATTAAGAGTTTATACGGTAATGCTAGCTGGCTGATCTTCTAATTCAAATTATTCAATATTAGGAAGAATACGTGCAGTTGCACAAACTATTTCTTATGAGGTAGGGTTGGCTTTAACTTTATTATCTTTTTTGATTTTGATTATGAGTTTGAATTTATTGGATTTAAAGGTTTACCAAAGAATAATTTGATTTATTGTAATTATACTTCCTCTTTGTATAGTTTGATTTGTGTCAAGATTAGCAGAAACAAATCGGACTCCCTTTGATTTTGCAGAGGGAGAGTCTGAGTTAGTTTCTGGGTTTAATGTTGAATATAGAGGGGGAGGTTTTGCTTTGATTTTTTTAGCTGAATATTCAAGAATTTTATTTATAAGAATAATGTGCTGTTTATTGTTTTTAGGTGCTAATTTTCTAAATGTTTTAATTTTTTTTTTGATCGGGTTTATGTCATTTTTATGAATTTGGGTTCGGGGAACACTCCCCCGATTCCGCTATGATAAATTGATGTATTTGGCATGAAAGAGATACTTACCTTTGACTTTAAATTATTTTTTGTTTTTTCTGGGAATGAAGATTTTTTTCTTCACAGGGATTATTTAGTGAATGAAATTTAGTAGTGAAGTTAATAGAGAATTTACTCTTTTTTATATTTTCAAAATATACACTTGTACAAGTTCATCAACTAATTTTTAAAAATTAAGGCATCTCATAAAGAATGTGTAATGGGATTGATAATAAAGTAGGAAAAGTAAAGAACTGTGAGGACCTGTCCTACAGAAATGTAGGGGTCTTCTACAGGACGAGCCCCAATTCAAGTAAGAAGGATTACAATTGTAAGGAATGATCAAAAGAGAATTTTATTGAGGGGGTAAAATTGTGTCCTTTGTATTTTTTTCTTATTTATAAATGGGACAATTAGTAAAATTAAGATTGATATAACGAGTGCAATTACTCCCCCAAGTTTATTGGGAATTGATCGGAGAATTGCGTAAGCAAAGAGGAAGTATCATTCAGGTTGAATATGAACAGGGGTGACTAATGGATTGGCTGGAATAAAATTTTCAGGATCTCCTAGGAGATTAGGGTTAACGAGAACAAGGGATATTAATAGAAAGGTCATTATAATATATCCAAAAATATCTTTGTAGGAAAAGTAAGGATGGAATGGGATTTTATCAATATTTCTATTTGTTCCAAGAGGATTATTTGATCCAGTTTGGTGAAGAAAAAGTAAATGAATTATTACAAGAGCTGCAACAATAAAAGGGAGAAGAAAGTGAAGAGCAAAAAATCGTGTAAGAGTGGCATTATCTACAGCAAATCCACCTCATAATCATTGTACAATTAGTGTTCCGATATATGGGATTGCTGAAACAAGGTTTGTGATTACTGTTGCCCCCCAAAATGATATTTGTCCTCAAGGGAGGACATATCCTAGGAAGGCAGTTGCTATTACACAGAATATAATAATTACTCCTACTGTTCAAGTGAGTTTAAGATTATAAGATCTGTAATATATGCCTCGGCCAACATGAAGGTATAGACAAATAAAGAAGAATGATGCTCCGTTTGCATGGGTGGTTCGAATTAATCATCCATAATTTACATCACGTGAGATGTGAATGACTCTATTAAATGCTAAATCAATGTTTGCGGCAAAGTGTATAGCTAGAAAAATTCCTGTGATGATTTGAATTCCTAAGCAAAGACCTAATAAGGATCCAAAATTTCATCAAGCTGAAATATTTCTGGGAGATGGAAGATCAATTAAGGAGTTATTAATAATTTGAGTTACTGGTGATATTTTTCGTATAGGGGTTTTCATTAGTTGTAATTTCGTAGGGGACCTTGCTTAAATTTAGAAATTTTAATAACGACAATTAGTGTGATTAATAAATAAATAATTAAAGAGACAGAAATTATAATTGCAGGAAATCTTAAAAATTTATTTAGAGATATAAGAGAAAAAATTAGTTTAAAATTTTCTGTAATTAATATTTTGGAATATAAGAATCATTGGTCTAAAAAGTAGGAGATAGGAATAATAAATATAAAAGATGAAAATAGAATAATTGAGAGAAAAAGGGAAAATTTAAATTTTTCATTAGAGGCTACTCTTGTCATATATAGAAAAAGTACTAGTATACCACCAATCATAATTAATAGAAGAATATAAGAATATCAAAAAGTCAAATTTATTCATCCTGAGATTAGGGCAATTAAGGTTGATTGGATTAGGAGAATGAGTCCTAATGATAGGGGGTGATTTACAATGGGAATAAAAATAGCTGACATGATTGATGCTATTATTATTATTATCATTTGTTCAGGAAGTAGTTTAAGAAAAATATTAATTTTGGAGATTAACGATGAAAAAGAAGTCTTTCCTGAAGTTTTAAAAGATTTTCTTATTTTTGGTTTACAAGACCAATATTTTATTTAAATTATTAAAACTAATGTCAATTTTAGTGGTTGCGTCTTTTTTTATATATTTGATGGGCTTGCTTTCTTTTTGCTTGAATCGTAAGCATTTATTATTAATGCTTTTAAGGTTGGAGTTTGTAGTAGTGGCTTTATTTTTAATACTATACTTATACCTTTGTATTTATAATTGAGAATTTTATTTTTTGATGGTTTTTTTAACTATAGGAGTATGTGAGGGGGCCCTGGGTTTGGCTATATTAGTTTTACTTATACGGACATACGGAAATAATTATATAATTTCTTTTAATTTATTATGATAAAGATATTATTTTCTTTGATATTTATAGCTCCTTTGAGATTTATAAAAGTTGGATTTTGGTTTAATCAGTGTTTATATATAGGACTAATTTTTTTATTTTTAGCGGAGATTAGCTTAGGATATTTATATTGTAATATTAGATACTTTTTTGGCGTAGATCTTCTTTCTTATATAATGATTTTATTGAGATTATGAATCTGTTCTTTAATAGTAATGGCTAGAGAAGGAATTATAAAAAGGGGGTATTTTTCGAGCTTGTATTTAATTACTCTTTTGGTCTTATTAATTTCTTTGTATTGTACTTTTGCTTCTATAAATTTATTTATTTTTTATTTATTTTTTGAGTTTAGATTAATTCCAACTTTAATTTTAATTGTTGGTTGAGGGTACCAACCTGAACGAATTCAGGCGGGAATTTATTTATTATTTTATACATTAGTGGCCTCTCTTCCAATGATAATTAGAATTTTTTATTATTATAGATTATTTGGTTCATTAGATTTTTTCTTTTTTTTTAAAAGGGTAAGGTTTTTAATATTTTATTTGTGTATAAGAGTGGTATTTTTAGTAAAAATGCCTATATATTTTGTTCATTTGTGACTCCCTAAAGCTCATGTGGAGGCCCCTGTATCTGGTTCTATAATTTTGGCTGGAGTTATACTTAAACTTGGTGGCTATGGGTTGATACGTCTGATGCAAATAATAATTCCTTTGGCTATTAAAGTAAATTCAATTTTTATCGTGATTGGGTTGGTAGGAGGATTTTTTGTTTCTTTGATTTGTTTGCGACAAGGGGATATTAAATCTTTAATTGCTTATTCTTCTGTAGCTCATATGGGGTTAGTTCTAGGAGGTATTATAACCTTGAATTACTGGGGGTTAAGAGGTTCATTGGTAATAATGGTAGCCCACGGTTTATGTTCTTCAGGTTTATTTTGTTTGGCTAATATTTCTTATGAGCGATTAGGAAGACGAAGACTTTATTTGAATAAAGGATTAATTAATCTTATACCTAGAATGTCCTTATGATGGTTTTTATTAAGATCTTCTAATATGGCTGCTCCCCCCTCTTTAAATTTATTAGGGGAGATTATACTAATTAATAGACTAATTTCTTGAAGGTTTTTTTGTATATTTTTTTTATCTTTGATTTCTTTTTTTAGAGCTGCTTATAGTTTATTTTTATACGCGTATAGTCAACATGGGAAATTATTTAGAGGGATATATTCTTACAGGTTGGGTAGGGTTCGTGAGTATCTATTATTATTTTTGCATTGGTTTCCCCTAAATATTATAATCTTGAAGGGGGAGTTTTTAGTTTTATGAAATTATTTAAGTAGTTTAATTAAAATATTGATTTGTGGAGTCAAAGATGTAGTGATACTTTAAATAATATCTGTATGTTTAATTTATTTTGTGATTTTTTTAATCTTAAGTTTACTTAGGTTTTTTATAAGTTTAAATTTTATAAGGTTGGATTATAGAATTGTTTTGGAGATTGAGATAATTAGTATCAACTCTTCTAGAGTTGTCATATCTTTAGTGTTGGATTGGATATCTCTATTATTTGCAAGGTTTGTTTTATTTATTTCTTCTATAGTAATTTTTTACAGGTATGAATATATAAGGGGTGATTTATCAATAAATCGGTTTATTATATTAGTAGTGATATTTGTGGTTTCAATATTATTATTAATTTTTAGACCAAATTTAATTAGAATTTTATTGGGATGGGATGGATTGGGCTTAGTTTCTTATTGTTTAGTAATTTACTACCAAAACGTTAAATCTTTCAATGCTGGAATATTAACGGCTTTAACTAATCGTTTAGGGGATGTTGCTTTTCTTATAAGAATTGCTTGAATATTTAATTTTGGAAGATGGAATTATTTATTTTTTCTTGATTTTATGAGAAGGAGGCTTGAAATAGAGGTTATTATGATTTTAATATTGCTGGCTGGAATGACAAAGAGGGCTCAAATTCCTTTTTCTTCATGGTTACCTGCGGCAATAGCTGCTCCAACTCCTGTTTCTTCTTTAGTTCATTCTTCTACTCTTGTAACAGCAGGTGTTTATTTATTAATTCGTTTTAATTTTTGTATAGGGGATAGGGTGAAAATAATTCTATTATTTGTCGCTAGATTGACCATATTTATAGCTGGTTTAGGAGCTAGGTATGAATATGATTTAAAGAAAATTATTGCTCTCTCTACTTTAAGACAATTAGGATTAATAATGAGAATTTTAGCTATAGGGGGATATGTTCTTGCTTTTTATCATCTTCTTACACATGCTTTATTTAAGGCATTATTATTTATGTGTGCAGGGGCTATAATTCATAGTTTAGGAAATTGTCAGGATATTCGGTTTATAGGGGGAATAATTGATCGTTTACCTTTAACTTGTATATTTTTTATTATTTGTAATCTTTCTCTTTGTGGTTTACCTTTTTTAAGAGGATTTTATTCAAAGGACTTGATTTTGGAGGTTGTTTCCATAGAAAATTTAGGTTTATATGTATATTTTATTTATTTTGTATCCACTGGTTTAACGGTCTCTTATACTTTTCGTTTAATTTATTATGTATTAAGAGGGGATTTTAATTATTTTTCTTTTCAGAGTATTAATGATACAGGTATAGTAATATTAAAGGGAATATTAGGAATTATTATATTTGTTGTATTTATAGGAAGAAGTCTTAGATGGATAATCTTATCAACCCCTTATTTTATTTGCTTATCTATATTGATAAAAATAATGACTTTAATTGTCACATTAGTTGGGGGGTTTATAGGGTACCAATTAGCTCAATTGGTTTTAAGATACAAGTCAAAGTCTTTAGAATTTATTTGAAGTTCAATATTTTTTGGAACTATATGGAATACTCCGTATATTTCAACTTTTGGAATTAATTATTATCCGTTGCGAGAAGGGGCAAAAATTTATGAATTAATGGATCAGGGATGATCTGAGTATTTAGGAAGACAAAATTTTTATTTTTCTTTGTCTCTATGATCAAAGTTTTTCCAGGTTTTTCATAGTAATAATTTAAAGATTTTTCTTTCTTTGACTGTGATGTGGATTATGTTTTTGGTTTTAATAATTATTTACTTAAATAGCTTAATTAAGAGCAAGATATTGAAGATATCTCGGTGATATAAAATCTTTAAGTATTTATAAGGTTGATTCTAATTTTACAATGAAAGTGTAATGTTTTTGTTTAAACTATATAAATAGAAGTATTAATGGAATTACACCACTAGGAAATTGAATTAGAAGTTCAATCTATTATTCTACTTCTTTAATTGGAAAAAATTCATTTTTATCATTAACAGTGATATACCTCTATTTTGGTTTCAATTAAAAATAAGGATGTTTTCCATCAGGGTTTTAGGTCGAAACTAAATACAAAATTTGTTTCTTATTTAAGATAAATTGATGATCAATACTTTCTAAGTGCAAATTAAACGTTATGGTTAACTATTATCCTAAGTGGCCCACTCCAATGCTCCCTGGTTTCATTCGTGATAAAGTCCAATTAGTAGAATGAAGATGAAGAAAGCTGATACTTCTCAAATTCAGTAAATTTTAGTGATTTTTAGGATAGAGATTAGAGGAATAAGAAGAGTAATTTCTACGTCAAAGATGAGAAAAATTACAGCAATTAAAAAAAATTGGAGTCTAAAGGGTAAACGAGGAAAACTTTTTGGGTCAAATCCACATTCGAATGGGGATCTTTTTTCCCGATCAATGAATGATTTTTTTGAAAGGATTGAGGAAATTATTATTATTAATATGGAAATCCCAATGATTAAGAAAGCATTAAGGATTATAATAAATATAATTTGTACTATTTCTAGATGGTTTGATTGGAAGTCAAAAATATTATATTGTATTATACAAATATCTACCTCATCAATAGATAGAAATATACAAGAATAGTCATACAACGTCAACGAAATGTCAGTATCAAGCTGCTGCCTCAAAACCAAAATGGTGGATTGAGGAGAAGTGATTATTTAGGTGGCGAAAAAGACCTACTGCTAGGAAGGTTGTTCCAATAATAACGTGAATTCCATGAAATCCTGTAGCTATAAAGAATGATGATCCATATACTGCATCAGCAATAGTAAAAGGTGCTTCTTTGTATTCATAGGCTTGTAAAAGGGTAAAGTAAATTCCCAAGATTACTGTAAGAGAGAGACCTTGGGTGACTTGGTTAAAATTGTTTTCAATTAATCTATGATGAGCTCAAGTTACAGTAAGTCCTGAAGATAGAAGAATTAAAGTATTTAGAAGAGGGATTTGTAAGGGGTTAAAGGGATTAATTCCCTTGGGGGGTCAATTTATCCCTAGTTCAATTGATGGAGCTAAACTTCTATGGAAGAATCCTCAGAAGAAAGAAATAAAAAAGAATACTTCTGATGTAATAAATAGAATTATTCCCCATCGTAAACCTATAGTTACAATATATGTATGTAAACCTTGGAATGTTCCCTCTCGGGAAATATCTCGTCATCATTGGACTATTACTAATCTAGTAATTAGAAATCCTAATAGAAGAAGATTATTATTATATAAATGAAATCATTTGATAATACCAGTTATGGTAATTATAGCTGCAAAAGCTCCAAGAATGGGTCAGGGTCTAGCATCAACAAGATGGAAGGGATGATTTTTGTGGGACATTAGATTACTTCTCTAGAATATAATGATCTTAAAACAGCAAATACATAAGATTGAATAATGGCAACAGCTGATTCTAAAATTAGGAGAAGAATTTGAGTAATAAGAAGAAGAAATAATATAGAAGAAGGGATTGAAGGTCCTGTGTTTCCCAGTAAGGTCATTAAAAGATGACCCGCAATTATATTTGCAGCTAATCGAACAGCTAATGTTCCGGGGCGGATAATATTTCTGATTGTTTCAATACAAACTATAAAAGGTATAAGGAGGGGAGGTGTTCCCTGGGGAACAAGATGGGCTAATATATGAACTGTATTATTAATTCATCCGTAAATTATAAATCTTAATCATAAGGGAAGGGCGAGAGTCAGGGTTATGGCTAAATGTCTTGTTCTTGTAAAGATGTAGGGAAATAAACCCAGAAAATTATTATAAAGGATAAGGGAGAATAGGGAAATAAAAATAAAAGTTCTTCCCATGATTTTTGGACCTAGAAGGGTTTTAAATTCTTTATGAAGAGTCATTAAAATTTTCTTTCAAAAGGATGATGATCGGGTTGGAATTAATCAGAATGAGAATGGGATAAATATTATGCAAAGAATTGTTCTTGTTCAATTGATGGGAAAATATAATGAAGTTGAAGGATCAAATGAGGAAAATAAATTAGCTATCATTTTCAGGTTTTGAAAGATTGGATTTTATTAAGGAAGTAATTTTTTGGTATTTGAGAGAAAATTGTGTAATTAATGATTCTAATAAAAATTAGGATGATTGAAAATAAAGTTATTAAAGTCAATCAGTTTAAGGGTGCTATTTGAGGAATTAAAGGCTACCTCTTAGGTGATTATAATTTGACAAATTAGTGTTATGGTTTAACTAAACCTTTCATTAGAAGTAGGCGTTAATTTACTATAGAATGGTTTAAGAGACCAGTACTGACTTTCAGCTATCTAATGAGGTTTCCCTTATTTTAGATACTCATTTAATGAAAAATGGAGGGGAAATTCTTTCAATAACGATGGGCATGAATCTATGATTTGCTCCACAAATTTCAGAACACTGACCAAAGAATAATCCTGTTCGATTAAGAAGAAATCTAATTTGATTTAATCGTCCGGGTGTTGCATCAATTTTCACTCTTAATGCTGGAATAGTTCAAGAGTGGAGAACATCAGCTGCAGTAATTATAAGTCGAATTTGGGAATTATAGGGAAGAACAGCCCGATTATCAACGTCTAGTAATCGAAAATTGGATATTTTTAATTCTGATGTTGGGATTATGTAAGAGTCAAACTCAATATTTTTGAAATCAGTATACTCATATGATCAATATCATTGATGACCAATTGATTTTATAGAGACTAAAGGATTATTAATTTCATCCAGAAGATAAAGAAGACGGAGGGAAGGTAAGGCAATAAAAATTAGGGTAACTGCTGGTAGAATTGTTCAAATTACTTCAATAGTTTGACCTTCTAGAAGATAACGATAATTATATTTATTGAAAAATAAGCTTGATATAAGGTAACCTACTAGGACAGTAATTATCAAAAGGATTATTAATGTATGATCATGAAAAAATGATAGTTGTTCTATTAATGGGGAAGCTCTGTCTTGAAGAAGAAATATTTTTCAAGTTGCAATTTCTAAAAAAAGTTGCACTTTATATATGGGGTTTAAGTCCACCGCACTATTCTGCCATATTAGAAATTTGACAGTATAGGGAGTTCGGAATATCTATGTTCTGAAGGAGGCATTAGTTGAAGTCATTCAATTGAGGATGTTATTCTTAAGGGGGATAGGCTTTTTCGTATAGCTGTAAAAGCCTCTCAGAGAATAAATAGGAATAAGATAATTCTTACAAGAGAAATTAAAGATCCAATAGAGGAAATAATATTTCAAGTAGTATAGGCATCAGGATAATCCGAGTATCGGCGGGGTATACCTCTTAATCCAAGGAAGTGTTGAGGAAAAAAGGTTATATTTACTCCTAGAAATATTACTAGGAATTGAATTTTTAAAAGTTTATTATTTAATGATAAGCCTGTAAATAGAGGAAATCAATGGACAAATCCAGCTATAATAGCAAATACAGCTCCTATTGATAAAACGTAATGGAAATGGGCAACAACATAGTAAGTATCATGAAGAACAATATCAATGGAGGAATTAGCTAAAACAACTCCAGTTAATCCCCCAACCGTAAAAAGAAAGACAAATCCCAGAGCTCATAGTATTGATGGTGAATAATTAATTTGAGTGCCGTGGAGGGTGGCCAATCATCTAAAAATTTTAATACCTGTCGGAACAGCAATAATTATAGTTGCTGAAGTAAAGTAAGCTCGGGTATCCACGTCTATACCGACAGTAAATATATGGTGGGCTCATACAATGAATCCTAAAAGTCCAATTGCTATTATAGCGTAAATTATTCCCAGAGTTCCAAAAGTTTCCTTTTTTCTTCTTTCTTGCCTAATAATATGAGAAATTATTCCAAATCCTGGAAGAATGAGAATATAGACTTCTGGGTGACCAAAAAATCAAAATAAGTGTTGGTAGAGAATTGGGTCTCCCCCTCCTGCCGGGTCAAAGAAAGTTGTATTGATATTTCGATCTGTAAGAAGTATTGTGATAGCTCCAGCTAATACTGGGAGAGAAAGGAGAAGGAGAAGGGCGGTTAAGGCAACAGCTCAAACAAATAAAGGTATTCGATCAAAAGTAATTCCTGTGGCTCGTATATTAATAACTGTGGTGATAAAATTAACTGCACCGAGAATAGAAGAAATTCCTGCTAGGTGAAGGCTAAAAATAGCTAGGTCAACTGAAGCTCCTCTATGGGCAATATTGGAGGACAGAGGTGGGTATACGGTTCATCCTGTTCCCGCCCCACTTTCAACTATTCTTCTTATTAGCAGGAATGTAAGAGAGGGAGGTAGAAGTCAAAATCTTATATTGTTTATACGAGGAAATGCTATATCAGGTGCACCCAATATTAAAGGTACAAGTCAATTTCCGAATCCCCCAATTATAATTGGTATTACTATGAAAAAAATTATAATGAATGCATGGGCAGTGACAATTACATTATAAATTTGATCATCTCCAATGAGGGATCCCGGGTTTCCTAATTCAGCGCGGATTAAAATTCTTAAGGAAGTTCCTACTATTCCAGATCATCTTCCTAAAAGAAAATAAAGTGTGCCGATGTCTTTATGGTTTGTCGAGAATAATCATTTGTTCGGTAAGATGGCTGAGAATAGGCAATAAGCTGTAAACTTATTTATGAATTATATTCTTTTACCAGTCTTATAGTCAAAAATGATGTCAGATTGCAAATTTGGCGGTGGGTAATCTCTAAGGCTTAAAATTTAATTTTAATGGTGACTTTGAAGGTCACAGGTTTCCTTTAACCTAAATCCTTGATTAAAGGAGATTGAAAATCAAGGTTGATAAAATTAATCTTGCTAGCGTTACAAGATTAGTTGATATAACGAAGAATTTGTGTGAAGCGAAGCTGTAAATTTGGAGAAATGAATTTATAGAAAGAACTATTGTTCTAAAGGTAACTCGTATATAAAAGTACAGAGTTGCCAAAGTTGAAACGATTATGATGAAGACTAATGAATAAAAATTTTCATTGACCATAGTCTGGATAGTGAGTCATTTAGGAAAAAACCCAAGGAATGGGGGAAGACCTCCTAGGGATAGAAAATTGAGAATAAAAAAGATTTTGAGTATGGGTTCGCTGTTTATTGAGAGTATTAATTGCTTTATGAAGAATAAATTTAGTTTTTTGAATATGATGATGATGTTTAAGGTAATAATTGTGTAAATACAGAAGTAAATTATTCAAATAATCTCAAAATATAGGGTTGCTGCAATTATTCAACCAATATGATTGATTGAAGAATAAGCTATAATTTTTCGGAGTCTTAAGTGGTTTTGACCTATTACTCCTCTTACAATTATACAGGAAATAATTGCAACAACTAGAAGTGTCAAAGTTTTCCTTGAATATGAGAGTAAAATTATAGGGGCAATTTTCTGTCATGTAAGGAGAATAGAACTGTTTAGTCATGTTAATCCTTCTATTACTTCTGGAAATCAAAAATGGAGGGGGGCAGACCCCATTTTTAGTAGAAGTGAAGTATTAAAGACGAGTCTAGATTGAATATTACTTTCTGTAAAGGCTAAAGTTTTGGAAGAAAGAATAATAATTGATAAAAGGAGGACGGTTGATGCCAGGACTTGGGCAATAAAGTATTTAAGGGCAGATTCAGAAGAGAATATATTTTTGGAAGTTCTAATTAATGGGATAAAGGAAAGTAAATTAATTTCTAATCCCACTCATATTCCCATCCAAGAATAGGAGGATATCGCTACAACTGTTCCTAGGGCGAGGAACGAGCTGAATAATATCTTATTTAAGTATCATATTAAATAAGAGAAGGGTAAACTTCTATAAGTGGGGTATGAACCCAATAGCTTTTTTAGCTTACCTATTTACATTTAAGTATAAGAAGTACGAAAATTTTTGATATTTTTGGAAGTGGTTTGATTCCACTAAATGTAATAAAGGTGCAAAACACATTCTTTGCCCTATCAAAACAATCCTTTAATCAGGCACTTTATT